AGTAAATGAGATTCAATTTTTTACTGCAAATTTATAAGCCGTTTCTTTCACTCATATAACTATCTGGTTTCCTTCATCAACCCCCGAATAATAAATAAAAAACGAAAATATATATTCAACTCATGATACTTCCTTCCTAGAAAGAAAAGAAATAGCGGGAAATTTATGTCTTAACGAATCACACGTAGAGATATTGATAACACACATAGAGTTAATGGTATTTCATAACTAATTGATTGAGCAGCAGCTCGTAGACCACCTAAAAAAGAATATTTATTATTTGAGCCATATCCTGACATAAGAAGGCCGACAGGAGCAATACTTGAAATAGCAATCCATAAAAAAACACCGATACTGAGATCGGCTAGAACAAGGTGATAACCAAAAGGAATTACTAAATAACTTAATAAAATTGATATGACTGCTATAGATGGTCCAATACTGAATAAACGAGTATCTCCTCTAGATGGAAGAAGATTCTCTTTGAAAAGTAATTTGGTACCATCTGCTAGAGCTTGAAGAATTCCCAAAGGTCCTGCGTATTCAGGGCCAATACGTTGTTGTATACCCGCAGAGATTTCTCTTTCTAACCAAACAATTACTAGTACACCTATTATGATTCCTAATATAGGAGTAAAAATAGGGATAAGCACCCATATGATCCCATAGACTTCTTTTAAGGATTCCAATATAGAAAAAGAATTGATAGCTTGTACTTCTGTTGGATCAATTATCATTTTAACGATCAACTTCTCCCATAATGATATCTATACTACCTAGTATCGTCATAATATCAGCCAATTTCATTCTTTTAACTAACTGAGGAAGAATTTGCAAATTAATAAACCCCGGGGGTCGAATTTTATATCGCCAAGGAAAAACACCCTTATCTCCTATCAGAAAAATTCCCAATTCTCCCTTTGGTGCTTCGACTCTGGCATAAAGTTCTTGCTTCGACAATTCAAAAGTCGGAGAGGGTTTTTTACTAATGAATCGATAGTCAAACTCATTCCATACATTATCTTTTACTCTATCAAAGCGGTGGATTTCTAAATTTTCATAGGGCCCTCCCGGAATTCCTTCTAGAGCCTGTTGAATAATTTTTATGGATTCTGTCATTTCACTGATTCGTACTAAATAACGGGCTAATGAATCCCCCTCTTTTTGCCATTGGACTTCCCAATCAAATTCGTCGTAACACTCATAATGATCAACTTTACGAAGATCCCATTGTATTCCGGAAGCTCGTAGCATTGGTCCCGACAAACCCCAATTTATTGCTTCCTCTCCACCAATAATGCCTACTCCTTCAACTCGTTCTAAAAAAACGGGATTCTGTGTAATAAGCTTTTGATATTCAGCAATTCCCGTTAAAAAATAATCGCAAAAATCCAAACATTTATCTATCCAGCCATGAGGTAAATCAGCAGTGACTCCTCCAATACGAAAAAAATTGTGCATCATTCGCATACCGGTGGCAGCTTCGAATAGGTCATATATCAATTCCCTTTCTCGAAAAATATAGAAGAAAGGAGTCTGTGCCCCAATATCCGCCATAAAAGGGCCGAGCCATAACAAATGTGAAGCTATCCGACTTAACTCCAACATAATGACTCTGATATAACTGGCCCTTTTAGGCACTTGAATATTGCCTAATTGCTCTGGCGCATTTACAGTTATTGCTTCTGTGAACATAGTAGCTAAATAATCCCAACGCGTTACATAGGGCAAATATTGTATAATTGTTCGATTTTCCGCAATTTTTTCCATACCTCTGTGTAAATAACCCAATATTGGTTCACAGTCAATAACATCTTCACCATCTAGAGTAACAATAAGTCGAAGAACACCATGCATTGATGGGTGGTGAGGTCCCATATTGACTATCATGAAGTCTTTTGTTGTAGATGGTACAGTCATAGGTTTTTCCTGATTCATTCTTCCATGAATTGCTGAAAGCGAAAAGAAGTTCATCAAACTTTAAGCGAATAATTCAAACTAATTCTTCAAATTAACGAGTTTTTCTCTCTCGAATATCCAACTGTCCTATTAATTCTTTATAACGTGCTCTATTTTTTTTTGATAAATAAGCCAGCAAGCGTTGACGTTTTCCCAGAATTTTCCGCAGGCCTCTCTGAGATAAATAGTCTTTTTTGTGCAATTCCAAATGTGAAGTAAGTCTCCGTATCTTATTGGTGAAACTAACTACTTGAAATTCAACGGATCCTCTGTTTTCTTTGTTTTCTTCTTGTTCTTGCAAAATAATTGAAATAAATGAATTTTTTACCATAAAAGAATTTCACACTCCCCTTTTTACAGATATTTATTTTATTGATCAGTAATAATAATGTCAGAAATTTTAATGTAGTATACACAATAATCATAATTTATTTATAGACTCCGGATTTTATCAATTAAGATTAATCAATCCGATTTTGGAGTTAATTTGTATAGTGATAGAAAAAGACGCTACCAAATAGTTTACTACGAAGATTCTATTGATTAATTTCTAGCTTTAATGGATACGCCGTTTCCTGCCTCATTTGCTTAGTATTGCAGTATACTAGACTGGGGTGTAAGACAGCGCATATGTCCATCTGGTTGCTTACATATAACATCAATATATCCAGATGCCGGACAGAAGAAAAAATAAAAAATATGATTGATAGAACAAGATAATATATAGGAAACTCAAAATTTTAAATCATGGATACATATATATCCTTAACATACTCAAGCGGCTCCCATTATTGGTATCAAACCAATAGCGATTCATACAAGCTAAATCTTCTAATCGATAATTAGGCCAAAAGAAGAACTTTAATTTCATTAATTCATTTTTTTTTCTGTCAAAATGTTTACTTTCATCCAAAAATTCACTCCAGTTTTTTATCTTGGTTTCCTTGCAAAATACTATATTTCTATGCACATCATTCCTAGTCTTTAAATTCAAATTGAAAGAAATTAGAATTCTCCATTCTCTACGACGTCTAGACGATAAAATTTTTTCAGGAACAAGCAAATCATAATTATTTTTGTCTCTATTTAGATTTTTTATTTTATGTCTTGGAATGGATTCATCAAAATTATTCTTAGCAACATTTTTTTGTTTTCGGTATCTTTGATTGCTTTGGTGCTTATTTTTATGAACCAATGAAATACCTATGATTTGATACATAAAAAACTGTCCGTCATTTTTTACAGATAGATGGGCGCGTTCCATAATTAAGATTCTATTTTCCATTAATTTTGTAAGATCCAAACGCTCAATCATTATATCCAGATTCATTTCTTTCCTTTTAATATGGGATAGAACAATTTTTCTTACTTTTATCAGGTTAAGCAGGAGACCGTATGCCGGGATATTATCCATCATTTTTTGATTCAATTTATTCACACGTCCATTCCATTGTAATTGCAAGGGAAAATCTCCTTGAAGGACGATTCTTAGTTTTCGGATCGGTTGTGAAAAAGATTCTTCGATATTGTTTTGATTCTTTAATTTAAAATATTGTTTTGAATTTGATGGGCTAAAATTTAAAAAATCCTCATTCTGCTCTTGCTTTCCAAAAAAATATTCATCCCTTTCTTGCTTTCCAAAAAAAGGCTCATCCTCTTCTTCCTTTACATTGATATTTTTATTTTCACTAAAATTGGGATTTATATTCAAATTAAAAAGAAGTAATTTGCTTGGGATAAACCAAGGTTTCTTTTTATATTTATCATAAAGTATTACAAATTCTGGAAAGAAAACAACTTTCGGCGTCGATGTGAATCGATTTAAGATTAATATTTTTTCATTCATTCCCATCCAATCACAAAACATTACCATCCAATCAAAAAAGACCCTTTTGTAATTGATTTCGGAATTTGAATGAATCGGAAGATAAAAAAGACCATTATTATTAATTTTATCCATTTTTTGGGCCTTATTAGGTTTAGGTTCAGCCTTAATATTTTTTTTAATTTTACAAACCAAATATTTTCTATCTGGATTTTTTTCCATATATATAATATAACTATAACTTTTTCCTAGATAATGATAATTATTGATAGGAATATTCTTGAATATGTTAAAAAATTTTTCTTTATTTCTGGTGGAATTTTCTTGGTTCTTATTTGTTTCTAATGATGATCTATAAATATAGGAGTTCTTCTTAGTTTCAGAATGAATATATTTATATGATAAAAGATCATATCTATAGTTTTTTTGAAAATTCTCCTCTTTATTTGGTAATAAATATACTTTCGAATTTTGTTTTTTTTTGTAATCAACTAATTGGTCTTTTTCATAGGAATACCATTTGTTTAAATCTTGATTTTGAGACGTATGGGATTGATTAATTCCATTTCTCCATTTTTGTGGGACTAATCTAGACCATGTAATCTGAGATAAATCGTATTGATAATCACCTCTTAACCAGTTTTTCCATGGATTCATTCCATAATTTGAAAGTTTCTTATGTCTTAATTCGGAATGAAATATTCCTTGTCTTCCAAAAAAATCTTTTATTTCAGTCTTAAGAAAAAAAGACGGTCGATTATATTGAAGAATAGATCTTAACTTATTGAAGTTAAAAACTTGGCTTTGTGATAATTTTAAAAATACATAGTTTTGTGACAAGTAAGATAAGTCAAAAAAAATATGGGGCTTCCCCTTACTATTTCTAAGATTATCAAAAGCCCTTTTTATAGTTATAGGCAAAATAAAGTCAATTTTATTTTGTTTTGTTTTATTAATGCTAATGCTTTCTTGATTTGTTTCATTATTGTAAATGTATTTATCAAGAACTTTTTTTGTTGATGCGATAAAAAGTTGTAGAGCGGTTCTGCGCATATTAATGATACATAGAAAGATATCTATGTATATTTTTTTAATGAAAAATTTAACTATTAATTGAATATTTTTTCTTTTCAATATTTTCCCAATTTTTGGCGGTGATTCTCCATTATTATTTTGATTTTTTTTTATTCCTGGCCTTGCTTTTTTTTTCTCTTTT